GCTAATCAGTTATTTCTTCCACGGACCCGAGGATACCAATATTAGCACTGATGGTACGAAAATGTAATTCGCTATTCAAACAACTATTCAAAGTTCCTAGAGCTTTTTGTAAGGCTTGTTGCAAAACTTGTTGTCGGACCTGATTAATTGTTCTTTGTTTTTCAAAAAAAAGAGTTTCATTTTTGTAATTTTCTAATTGTTCCAAACTATTGCAAGTAGCATTAATCAAATTTACTTTTTCTCGTTCTATCTCGGAGTATCCATTCGTTCGATACTCATCTGCTTCGATTTCCACTTTCCGTAATCTAACCCGAGCTCTTTCGAGCTGTTCAATGGCTCTTTTACGTAATTCTTCTGAATTTCGAATAGTACTCAAGATCCTCTGTTTTCGCTTATCTAATAAATCATTTAATGAAAGTAGATTATCTTTCCATTCATTTCACAACTATCATATCTCTTCCCGAACCAAACATGAATCTTTCGATTCATTTGGCTCTCACGCTCAATTGTATCTTTTATCTTTTCTTTGATTGATGAGCATTCCCCATATCTTTGAACGAAATGAGCCTATCCTCTCTTTTCTGTTCGTATATCGAAACTGATTTAACATCAGAATCTTAGGAGGACTCTTCAGACCAGACAAAAAATAAAAAATTGTCAGCAAAGTTGTTTCTTTATTTGTTCTTTATTTACAACTTATTTCCAAAAAGAAAAAAAAAGATTTTAAATAAAAAAGAATTCTATTCTTTCTTCTTTAATATGCTATGATAAATTAGATCAAAATTAGAATAAATAATAATAATATATAATTGAATAGAATTTTGAACTTCATTATCATTATTATTAGAATGAGATTTCAATTTTTTTATCCAAAAAATTCTCTTTTTTATACAAATAGAATACATAGGTCGTCAATTCGGCAGTGGATAAAAAAAGGGGGGGAGATACCCATCTTTCCAGTTAATGGTTCAAATAATTTTATCCATATGAGTGTTCTACATCGGATAAATTCCCAATTATTCCTTTTTTATCATCTTTAAACCTTTTTGTTACTAACGTAGCGGTAGAAAGAGTACCATACTATGCTGTGCCTGGACTTCAAACAATTTATCTTTAACCATGTAAAAGACCTCAACATTATTGGTTGATAGAGAAGAGAATCAAAGTTCATTTATCAATTAGTCACGAAATGCTATGGTTCTTACATATGAGATCTCTGAATGAAATCCAATTCCGAAGTAATTCGTCGAGATTATGCACCCTTTGTTCCTATTTCTGCTATAAAAAAGAATACATAAATATAAAGAAAGTGCAGCCGGTGAAATCCAACCTATTCTTGAAATACACAACTCGCACACACTCCCTTTCCAAAAAAAATCAATACACCCAGCACTACACTTAGATTTATTGGATTTGTTGCTAAAATATCGGTATTAAGCTCGAAACTCCCAGCGGAGGGCCAGTGCTCCACGGAAACAAAAGAATCGGTTATATTTTTCATAAGCTCTCCCCTTATAGATAGGACTAACAAAGAACAGAGTTCTTTTTGTATCACTCCGCTTATTATTCTTAAATGGAATTTGAGAATTCTCAAATTTATTATTTATGGTTATGTTTTTATTCTACGATGAAATTACACATTAAACAAAAGGATTTGCAAATAAAAGAGCTAATGCCACGACCAGTCCATAAATTGTTAAAGCTTCCATAAAAGCCAGACTCAGTAATAAAGTACCTCGTATTTTACCCTCTGCTTCTGGTTGTCTCGCAATACCTTCTACGGCTTGGCCCGCAGCAGTACCTTGACCGACCCCAGGTCCGATAGAAGCAAGCCCTACAGCCAATCCAGCAGCAATAACGGAAGCAGCAGAAATAAGTGGATTCATGGTAAGTTCCTCGCACCAAAAAAAAGAAATGGTTAATGATACAACCAACCAATGAATTAGTACTTAATCTACTTATTTTTCTACTTCTACTTTTACTATTTACTACACTTATTTTTTATTTTTTGATCTTGATCACCAAAATCTATCGGGTCGAAGTAACTAAAAGCTCCGAATGGAATTCAGAATATTACTGAATTGTCATAACTACTTCGATATACTGTTTTTACTTTCTACCTTATCTAATATGTATACAGTTTTAGTCATTGCGTTTCCTTGTTTAGAAACTATTCTATTCTTTCTCTTTCATTTTTCATTCAATTCACAATCACAGACAAAATAGAAAAAGGACTGATATGGAAATTCATCTAAATGCAGTGGACTAAAAAAAAAGAGATAGGGGTAATTACTATCTAACTAGTAAATAACATATACTTTTATTCTTCCATAACGTAAATCACCTGCACTTTTTATTCTATTAAATCGTATTCTGGAACCATTCTTCGAAACATACATAAGGATTTATACTCATAGGCATTACATATACATATATGTAGTAGGAGTCCCGACCCTTCTTTCTCTTCCAAATTTCATCTATCTTTCTTCATATATACATTCATATATACATACATGTAGCTATTTGCATTTTATTCTCCAACCTAGTGGATTATATTGAACCCCCCTTGAATTGGGATAAGCTTCAAAAAAAACTATTTTGAAAGTGAGTCAATGATGACCCTCCATGGATTCACCTATATAAGCCGCAGCCAAAGTTGCAAAAATAAGAGCTTGAATACCACTTGTAAATAATCCAAGAAACATGACAGGTATAGGAACTACTGAAGGCACTAAAGAAACAAGAACAACAACCACTAATTCATCAGCCAATATATTCCCGAAAAGTCGAAAACTAAGAGATAAAGGTTTTGTGAAATCTTCTAGAATATTAATTGGTAAAAGTATTGGAGTTGGTTGAATGTATTTCCCAAAATATCCCAATCCTTTTTTGCTAAGACCCGCATAGAAATATGCCACTGACGTGGGTAAAGCTAAAGCAACAGTAGTATTTATATCATTCGTGGGCGCAGCTAACTCCCCATGAGGTAACTTTATGATTTTCCAAGGTAAAAGAGCACCTGACCAGTTAGAAACAAAAATAAATAGGAACATCGTTCCTATAAAAGGAACCCAAGGACCATACTCCTCTCCAATCTGAGTTTTGCTCAAGTCTTGAATAAATTCAAGGACATATTCGAAGAAATTCTGACCGTCGGTCGGAATGGTTTGTGGATTTCGAACAGCTATGATGACTGAACCTAATAAGATAGCAATTACAACCCAAGAAGTTATAAGTACTTGGGCATGAATTTGTAAACCTCCTATTTGCCAATATAAATGTTGGCCTACTTCTACACCTGATATATCGTATAATCCTTTGAGTGTTTTAATGGAACATAGTATAAAATTCATATTGTCCTCTAACAGAAATCAAACTTCAAAAAAGTAATTATTTTGATTCAACCATCTCTTTCTCAATTCATCTATGTTCATTCATGAATTTAAGTTATGAATCGTATATTTCGGATACCAAGAAATCACATAAAAAAAATACCAATCATTTTATCTTTTAAATATTCTTCAATATTCAAAACATAGTTCAAACTCCAAAAGATGCAAACCAAAATAGTAACAATCAAAGAGAGTTCATCAAAAACAAACTAATCTTCTTATTTCTTCTTCTTAATGATAAGAGTAATGATAAGATATTCAACCATTTTTTATATAACTAGAACGGCCCTCACAAATTGCAGATACTAATTTTGTAAGAATCAATCGAATCGAAGCTATAGCATCATCGTTGGCCGGAATAGAAATATCTGCAAGATCTGGGTCACAATTTGTATCGATTAAACAAATCGTCGGAATACCCAAAATAACACATTCTCGAAGAACCGTATATTCTTCTTGCTGATCAACGATAATTACAATATCGGGTAATCCCGTCATATATTTGATCCCACCCAGATATGTTTGCAAGGTAGATAACTTTCTCTTCAACATTGCTGCATCTCCTTTGGGAAGACGATTGAGTTTCCCCATCTTTTGTTCTGCTCTTAAGTCCCTGAATTTCTGAAGTCTTGTTTCTGTAGTAGACCAATTCGTTAACATACCACCAAGCCATTTTTTATTAACATAATGGCATCGAGCCCTTATTGCTGCTGATGCTACTAAATCCGCTGCTTTCTTTTTGGTGCCAACGATTAAGAATTTTTTTCCCCTACTTGCTGCATCAAAAACTAAATCGCAGGCTTCTGATAAAAAACGAGCGGTTATAGTAAGATTTGTAATATGAATACCTTTACGCTTTGCAGAGATGTAAGGAGCCATTCTAGGATTCCATTTATTAGTACCATGACCAAAATGAACTCCTGCTTCCATCATTTCTTCCAAATTGATGTTCCAATATCGTCTTCCCATTTTCCCACACTTTCTCTTTTTATTTTTTTTTCAAAGAGATTCATTACCTTGTGAAATAAATAATTGTTCCAACGGAACCTTCTACCAGGATTGACCTTTGATCTACGACCCAAACCATGAATTTCATTCTTTATTTTTGATTTCATTGATTACGAAATCCATAATTGGACCAGAGAGTTAAAGTAAAAAGAATGAACCTATTTTTAGGAATTAGTAAATTAAATTACGTAAATGATTGGTCTAATGTCTCATGGAAAGTGTTTGGGGAATAAGAACAAAATAATTCTCTATGGTATAACAAAATATCTCTCATTTCCAACTCAAATAGATTCTTCCTTTTTATTTTCAAATGAATGTTTTTGTCTTGCTTTGAACGATGTACTAATTTTTTGAATCCGGTACCAACTGGTATAATCCCCCCCAAAACAACGTTCTCTTTCAGGCCTTTCAACCAATCAATACGACCTCGTAGAGCAGCTTTTGCTAAAACTCGAGAAGTTTCTTGAAAACTCGCTTCGGATATGAAACTTTGAGTATTCAGAGATGACTTTGTTATTCCCAATAAGATTGCCCGATAAAAGATCGCTTCGTCCAAAACGCGCCCTGCTCGCTCTGCTCGCAACAATCCAATAAGTTCCCCAGGTAAAAAAACATTAGACATTCCATCTTCTGAAACCAAAACTCTTGATGTTACTTGACGTACAATAATCTCTATATGTCTATTATGGATCTGTACCCCTTGGGATCGATAAACCTTTTGGATCTTATTAACCAAAGAGATACGACTTTGGGCTATGGTTAATTCAGCTCCAATCAAGAATCCCCAGGGGATCCCAAGAATTCTTCGGATACGTTCGTCCCAACCTTCAACTCTTCTTTCGAGATTCATCGATATTGAATCAATCGAACGAACTTCTAAGATTTGTTCCACTTTTGGAAGACCTTGCGTTATGTCACCAGATCTCGATTTTTCATATATAAATGTAATTAATGTATTTCCTTCAGAAAAGGTTTCCCCATAATGGCCATGTACAGTTGCTCCTGGAGTGACCAAATAGGGCTTAGCTGATCTTATAACTAAAGAGTCAACATGAACAATGAAAATTTGACCAGATTTTTTTATGCGTGATCCGTATTTCAATAGACATACATTTTTACAAAGGAATTGTCCAAGGCTAATTATTGTCCATGCCTCTTCACAAGAATCATGATGGAGAAAACACCAATTCGAATGGAATGAATTCCAAATGATGTTACTGCATGAATCGGGATTATAAATCCTACTATTTTCATCTAGGAAACAGTATTTAAATGGAAGTACTTGAAGCACTTGGAAAGTCTGTTGAAAATTTTCAAATAAAAAATCTTTCTTTAAAAAGACTTGATTATAAGTTCTTAAATAGTAAGATGAACAAAATTTTACTATTTTAGGTACAATAGTACCTAAAGGACCCAACAAATATCTAATTGGAGTCATGGGATCCGATTCTTTTGTCGTATTATTATATCTCGAAGTATTGAAGGGGCCAATTTGAGAACAATTGGATGATGACAAAATTATGAAAGATTGGCATTCCTTATTTCGATTCAACAACGTACCAAGAGTTCCCTTATGTTGGGGAAATGATTGAATCTTCGCCTTGGAATCAAAAAGATTTCTATGGGTACGATCTAATTCATTATTGGAAATAAATCCTGAACCTGCCGTATCATACCTTTTTTCGGTATACGAAATAGTGGACTTTACTAACTCAATTCGGATGAAATCACGAAGCAGATCATTTGCCCTTATTTCAACAAAAGAAGCATGAACCTCTTCTTCTATAGAACTCTTTTTTTCTTGGTCCCAAGTCAATACTAAGCAAGCCCGAACTAATTGAATACTTGTGTGAGAAATTCCTCGAATTGACTTGCCATTTCCATAAAGTATATAATTGACAATTTGAAGTTGGACATTATCCTTTTCTTGCAAGAGATCCTGAGAGAAAAGTGTTGCTAAATTTATCCCATCAGCTATTTCATATGTGACTACGGGCCGAACCAAAACAAAATACTTTTTTTTGGTAGGTGTAATCCGTTGGACATAGATCCAATTTTTCAATTTTTTTGATCCTTTAGAATTTTTTTTTTCCATTCCTGGTGGTATCAAAATGCCACTGTGCCTAGATATTTTATCCACCTCTCCAGAAAAATGAATATCTCCGGAAAATATTTTCAGTTCCATACTTTTTTTTTTTCTCTCCACTCGGACTAATCCACCTATTCGACTTCTTGTATTTATATTTAAAGCAAGTCGTGTATCTACTCCAATGATACTATTGTTCCGGACCATTATGGGCGAAGATCCGGGTAAAATATGCACTTCCTCGGGAATGAAAAAAAATCGATCTACTTTCATTTGCATTTGGTATTTCGGACTCAATTCTTTTGCTCCTCGATACTCAATCAAATCCTCTTTTTTTACGATTGAATCTACTTCGACAATCCCATATTTAGTAATTCCCGAACTGCTTCTTCTGTATCGCGGATCATCAAAATAAGCAATAATACTATTTTTACGTAAAATACCATTTATAGGTACTTGAATCGAAATACCAAAACAGGGTATTAGTTTCTTTTCTTGTTCTTGATCATATTGTAAGGGAATCACGAATCTATTTCTTCGCTTTTTCGCCAAGGAATTCTCTTGACGAATATAAGTAGAAGGCTCTATGAGATTACAATGACCCTTGGATATAATTTGATAAGGTTTTGAAGAATCAAAAATTTCCCTATATTTTTTAACAAAAGTATCCAAAAATTTATGTCTTACTTGATCATTAGTCAGTGAGAGATCAAAGATATATCTTTCTTCGAGAGAAAAAGAATTAGCATTCATCTGATCTTGATCCTTGTGGAGTGAAAAAGACACTATATTGGATCTGCATAGACCTCCTGCTAATATCCATAAATGACTTGTTTTTGGTAATAAATGAACATTACTATATGGATATTCGGTCGCATGATAGCCATCAGTACTCCAGTGCATTTCTCCTTCTGACTCAGAATAAATATGTTTTTGAACTCTCTCTTTAAAATGAAAAGTGGACGTTCCGGTACGAATCTCGGCAATCACTTGTTCTGATTCTACATATTGATC